TAGAACAAGTATTCAAATGTAAGAGAATGGGTAGGTATTTCCATCTCAGGATTTCGAATATCTTAATCTTAGTGTTGGTATATTCCGTTTATTAGAATCTGGGTGGGGTGGGGTTTTCTCTTGATTGAATACAGAAAAAGAAGACCATCCCCTTTTTGTTTTGGTGTGCTTCGCTAGGTCTAGGTAAGGTATACGAAGAAAAAACTTATTTTACATTGTTGACAATGAAACTTACCAAAGAGATTCGTTTTTTCAACAAACTTTAGCTTGTCCACAAATACATCAGGTTATTCCCTAGATCTATGTGAATAACTCTTTGGAGTTTTTCACCGGGCTTGTGTGATGATTTTGACTTATTAAATTCATTAAGGTTAGGTATACCAAAGAAAAGGAATATCACTAGCTTAACCCCTTGATTGTGGACAGGAAAATTCATATGGAATTTCCCTCCGAAGATTAATGACGAAGGGTTGGTTTGTTTTTCCACGATTGGAAAAGGATCGATTCGATCCCTTGAAATACGCTTTTCTTTCAGTTTTCTGTTCTGCTTTAAACGATTCCTGTGAGTGAGTTTCTAGGACAAATTTGGTTTCGATGAACCAATCGGTCAGTTACAAGCAACAAACAAGAATGAAGAAATGAAAATTTGAAATACAAAATTGTATAATTTTCATTTTATTTATTTTATAGGGCTCTAGGGCTATACGGACTCGAACCGTAGACCTTCTCGGTAAAACAGATCAAACTTATTATTATCAAAATGATCTGAACTGTTTCAAAAACCCAACATGCATTTTTTTTGCATTGGGCTCTTTCATTAACTGATAGAAATATCAGCCAATCCACCATATTTTTTCTTGACAGAAAAATAAGATAAGAAGATGGCTCCATGTGCTCTGATTCATTATTTGGGATTCTGATCCAGGAGCACTACCAAAGTGTTTCAAAGGTGGGGTTATCTTGACGTAGGTCTGCCTCTGGCCTAGATCGTTTTAAGTTAAATGAAGTCTCTATCGTTCGGCTTAAAAAATCCAATATGAAACTTCATACACCTTCAAGTTCATAGGACGAAAAGAGATTTTTTGAGGACCTTATACTCATTATGCCTAGCATTGAATGTACTGGTATTCACCTTATCAATATCTCAAATCAATGATGGGGTCTGTTTGGTACCTAAATGGGCACTCAAATCGGACCGAACCATTTGTCAGGCTATTGTTCTCTTAAAGTTATCGAGTAAGACATCGATTTCTCAATAAGATCCATTTTTTGGATTGTATGATGGACTCCCCTGAAAAACATTGGCGCGCGTGTAAACGAGGTGCTCTACCAACTGAGCTATAGCCCTTAGTGCTTGTGATGCATATTTTATCATGTATATAATTTGTTGTCAAGATGAATATTCTATGATCCATCATCCTAAATTTTTGGGTGGTATTGCTTAGATTATTATTGCTTATTAAGGAATATGATATTTATAATCCATCGATGGGATGGGGTCCATTTGGTTCTCTTTGGGATGATAAATGACCTACTTAACTCAGTGGTTAGAGTATTGCTTTCATACGGCGGGAGTCATTGGTTCAAATCCAATAGTAGGTAGAACTTATTAGATACCGGAGTCAATGGTATCTAATAAGTTTTTTGCCCCACCCTCTTCTATTTTTATAGATTTTGTATTTTTATTTATTTCTATTTCATTTTTGAATTGCGTTGTATCAAAATTGGATTCTGCTTGATTGGATTCACTCGACAGAATCCAATCAAAATGGGATTTAGAAACCGAACTTCTTTTGACGCACCAACTAGTTATGAAATCGCATTGACAGCCTCTACTCTTGTCCTAGCTCGTCGGAGAGCTAGATTTGCCTCAATTATTTGTCTCTTTCCTTCAGCTTTTCTCAAATTAGCTTCTGCTATTTCAAGAGTTTGCTGAGCTTCTTGTGGATCAATATCACTACCCTTTTCCGCATCATTTACTAAAACAGTGATCTCATTATTGCCTATTCTAGCAAAACCACCCATCAGAGCCATCGTTAACCATTGGTCCTTAAGGCGTATTCTCAAAATCCCTATATCTACAGCTGTAGCAATAGGAGCATGATTTGGTAATACGCCAATTTGACCACTATTTGTAGATAAAATGATTTCTTTCACTTCTGAATCCCAAACAATTCGATTAGGGGTCAGTACACAAAGATTTAAAGTCATTTCTTCAAATTGCTCTCCATTTCTAAGTTCATAGCCTTCGCGGTAGCTTCATCGATATTACCTACTAAATAAAAGGCCTGTTCAGGAAGACCATCTAATTCTCCGGAAAGGATCAATTGAAACCCCCTAATGGTTTCTGCTAGACCAACATATTTCCCTGGAGAACCGGTAAATACTTCGGCTACAAAAAAGGGTTGTGATAAGAAACGCTCAATTTTTCGAGCTCTTGCTACGGTTAAACGATCCTCTTCGGATAATTCGTCCAACCCAAGGATAGCTATAATGTCCT